TGATGGTAATCCTTAAATAAAACGGCTTTCCATTATAAAATCAGGAGAATAGGATTTGAACCTATGACTTTTCACTCCCAAAGCGAACACGCTACCGCTGCGTCATCTCCCGCAGATAAAAGTCATATACCGTAAATACTCTTTGGAGAACAGAATAAAAACCGAAAATATTGTCCTATATTGGCTATAGAAACCTTAACGGTCAACTTCACCGAAAACAATATCCTGGGTTCCTATAATAGTAACAACATCCGCCAGCATATGGGAGTTAGACATAAAATTTAATGCTTGTAGGTGACCAAAACCTGGAGCTTTAATTTTACAACGGTACGGCCTATTGGTTCCGTTTGAAATTAAATACACCCCGAATTCACCTTTAGGTGCCTCCGTTGCTGTATAGGTTTCCCCCACCGGAACCAAAGTTCCTTCTGTATAAAGTTTAAAATGGTGTATTAAAGCCTCCATACTTTGTTTTACATCCGCACGCGACGGTGGACTTATTTTAGCATCATCAACCTTTATACTACCCACTGGAATATTATTTAGACACTGATGCACAATACTAAGAGACTGCCTCATTTCTTGAACCCTGACCGTATACCTGTCAAAACAATCCCCGTGTATACCAACGGGTACATCAAACTTAATACCCGGATAAATTTCATATGGTTGGTTCTTACGTAAGTCCCATAGAATACCCGAACCTCTTAGCATAACACCGGAAAAACCCCAATCAACCGCCTGTTTGGCGGTAACCACTCCAATATCTACCAACCTCAATTTCCATATTGGATTCGAAGTTAGCATCTCTTCAACCTCATCCAACCGCTGCCCAAATTGATCGCAAAAAGAGTGTATGTCATTTAAAAGACCTAAGCTTAAATCTTGACTCACACCTCCCGGTCTAAAGTAACTAGCATGCATACGGGCACCACTAACACGCTCATAAAATTCCATTAATTTTTCACGCTCTTCAAAAGACCATAAAAAGGGTGTCATAGCCCCAACATCCATAGCATGACACCCCACGGCTAACAGGTGGTTTAATATACGAGTTATCTCTGCAAATATAACTCGTATATATTGCGCCCGCTTGGGTATATTTACTTGAAGGAGCTTTTCAACCCCTAATGAATATGTATGCTCTTGGCACATCATAGACACATAGTCTAGACGATCAAAATAAGGCAAAGCCTGCAAATAAGTTTTTGCCTCAATTAATTTTTCAGTGCCCCTATGCAGCAAACCTATATGTGGATCCGCACGTTGAACAACCTCACCATTTAATTCTAAAATTAGCCTAAGTACACCGTGGGCAGCGGGATGTTGGGGTCCGAAGTTTATAGTGAAATGCTGTAAAGATTTCTGTTTTTGTTTTTGTTTCAAGATCATAATTTAAAGAAAGACTAAAACCCAACCTATGGAAATAGAGAGACTTGAACTCTCAGCCACATGCTTGCAAAGCATACACTCTACCTGATTGAGTTATATTCCCCAAGCCATGATTCCCGGTCAACCCAGTAGTTTTGGCTACCTAGACAAGGACTCTCGAATTCGGTATGGGTTCGGGTATAGGCCTAGATAATATTATATATATGTTGTTACCAGACGCAGGTTCCCCTACGACTACCTTGTTACGACTTCATCCCAGTCATTTATCTTTCTTTTAAGAGGGGACTTCTTTAATTTTAAAAATATATACAAAGAATCTCTTCCTCATCAACAATAAAAAGAAAGATTAACCCACAATCTTCAAGCAAGATAAACTTCCAGGATGTGACGGGCGGTGTGTGCAAGGCCCAGTGACGTATTCACCGCGGCATTCTAATACGCGATTACTAGTGATTCCAGCTTCATGGGGGCGAATTGCAGCCCCCAATCCGAACTAAGAAAAAGTTTAAAGATTGGCTCTGATTTGCACCGTTGCAACTTTTTGTCTTTTCCATTGTAGCACGTGTGTAGCCCAGTTTATAAGGGCCATGAAGACCTGACCTCATCCCCACCTTCCTCAAGCCCTAGACTTGCAGTATTTAATCGGTTTTTATTAAGCGCTAAAACACTAACCAAATAGGGGTTTCGCTCGTCCTAAGGAATTAACCTAACATCTCACGACACGAGCTGACGACGGCCATGCAACACCTGAAAGTTCCAAAATCTTTTATATTTCTATAAAGATGACAAACTTACAAAAACTGGTAAGGTTACGCGCGTATCATCGCATTAAACCACATGCTCCACCACTTGTTTGGACCCCCGCCAATTCCCTTGATTTTTAAGCTTGCGCTCGTACTCTTCAGGCGGAATGCTTAAAGCCTTAGCTGTTTGTTTCCTAAAAAATCTAAGAATTAGCACTCATAGTTGACGGCATAGACTACCAGGGTATCAAATCCTGCTCGCTACCTATGCTTTCGTACCTCAGCGTCAGTACTAAACAAGAGAATCGCTTTCGCCATTACGATGTTCCACCCCACTTCTAAGGATTCTACCCCTAATTAGGGCATTCCATTCTCCTCTGTTAGACTCAAGTCTAAATGTTTTCCTTGCTTTTTTGAGGTTAAGCCCCAAGATTTAACAAAAAACAGACAAAAGACCACCTACGAACGCTTTACGCCCAGTTATTTTGAATAAGGCTTGCCCCCTCCGTATTACCGCGACTGCTGGCACGAAGTTAGTCGGGACTTATTCTTAGCTTAATGTCATAATCTTACACTAAAAAAGAGGTTTACAACCGAAGCCTTCAATCCCCCACCGAGTCTTGCTGGATCAAGCTTTCGCTCATTGTCCAATATTCCCTACTGCTGCCCTCAAAAGAAACCTGGGCCTTGTCTCAGTCCCAATGTGGCTGATCGTCCTTCCAGACCAGCTAAGCATCAACGGCTTGGTAAGCCTAACCTTACCAACTACCTAATACTATACGACATTATTCTTAACCGGCGGACCTTTTAAATCCGGTATTTTTCTGGTTAACTTCTCCCCACAGAGATAGAATTATCCCGGAGTCAAGACTAAATTGTCGTACATTACTCACCCGTACGCCATGGGTCTAACCCATTCGACTCGCATGTATTAAAGCAGACTCATAGCCTTCATTCTGAGCCAGGATCATACTCATTTTATGGAATCTTTAAAGATCTTTAAAGATTGTTATGAGCAAAAACTCTTTTTATTAGCGTTGATAGGATTTGAACCTATGTCCTTCAGGGCATGAGCCTGACAAGCTAAACCATACTGCTCTACAACGCAATTTTTCTCTTATATTGTCGGCACAACAACTAAAAAAAAAAATAAACTGCCAAATAGGGCATTATTCTACGGACAAGGTAGGATTCGAACCCACGGTAGTTTAAACCTACGTTAGTTTTCAAGACTAATGCCTTAAGCCACTCAGCCACTTATCCTTAAAATTTTTAATAAAAATCGGAGGTGGTAGGATTCGAACCTACGCTACACCTTAAATGTAGGTTGATTTAGCAAACCAAAGCTTTAAGCCACTCAGCCACACCTCCCAAAATTTAAATTACCAGCTAGCCTTGCGTAGACCAGGTAGAACCCCCTGTGAGGCCAATTTACGCAACCTTAAACGCGAAAGTTTATAATACCCGATAACAGACCTAGAACGTGCTGTTTGGACACAATGGTTTCGAACACGACTCAAACTGCTTTGTCTAGATACCTTGGAACGATCTACTTGAGCCTGCCACCTAACCTTAAGAGAAAGGTTTTGATTAAAGGATATGGATTTAAGCACCTTGCGCTGATTCTCCTTTAGGGAGTAACTAACACGACGCTTGTAATCAGAGCGGGTCATGACCATTCTAAACTACCAATTTTCCACGCGTAAATAAAACCAACAACAAGCTCAAACAAAAAATCCATCATGGACCAATACCCGATAGAGGGCATTTGACTTAGGCTGATAGCCCAAGGAAAAACAAAAACGGTTTCAATATCGAATAATAGGAATAAAATAGCCACAAGATAAAAACGAACGTCAAATGCATTTCTTGCATCTTCATATGGATCAAACCCGCACTCGTACGAAGATAGTTTTTCACTATCCGAATTTGAAAGGGCCAATAAATAAGACGCTCCAAAAATAATAAAAGCCAATAGCACGCTAATAACTAAAAAGATTAAGATAGAATAATATTCGTGTAAATAAAACATTAAAATAAATCAAGGCTCTGGCCTTAAAAACGAGAAAGACGGGAATTGAACCCGCGACACTTGACGTGACAAGCCAATACTCTACCGACTGAGATACTTCCTCAAAACCAACCTACGGGACACAATTCGATCACACCACCTGAAACTTCAGTTTTTAATGAAGTTTCTACAAAAGTACCAATTTCCGATTGACCACCCCTATTAACTGTACCCACAACACCGCTCCCACCAATTAATTCAGTATACCGAACACAACGGGTACAAACAATGCAACGTCTCATTACTGTCTTTACCAACGAACCCCAAAACGTGTCAACAACAGAACTTTTTGTAAAAAAAAATCTACCCCTGTCAGACCCAAAATGGAAACTTTGCTCCTGTAAATCGCACTCCCCCCCCTGGTCACAAATAGGGCAATCTAAGGGGTGATTTAATAAAAGAAACTCCATCACACCCTCCCGAGCCTTTTTAACTAATGCGCTATTTGTAAATATGGACATGTTTGGGACAAAGGGTAAAGCACAAGATACCTGCGGTTTAGGTGAATTACCCACTTCCACTAAACACATACGACAATTGCCTGCGAGAAACAATTTTTTGTGGTAACAAAACCTAGGAATTTCTTCCCCAACAGCCTCACAAGCTTGCAAGACTGTTGAGCCCTTTTTAACCCAAACAACTAAGTTATTTATTATGATTTTCATACACTTTAAAAACCCTCTAAAGCTAGCAAATTTTTACATTTGCTAGCTTTAGGAAATATTATTATAAGCCCCCAAAGATTAACAAGATTTAAACTTATGATTAGCGACCCTTACCCCAGCTTGTTGTCTCGACGGTAAAGCAAGACTGATACAACTAGTCATGGCAACTAACAAGATACCACCACTAATAATGAATAGGGCAGTGAAATCTGTGTAAAGAATCTGAAAATTTTTCACCGAAGAGTCATAGTCCACTTTATAAATAGGATTATAATCAAGAATTAAACCAACAGGTTCGGGGGCAACAAAACCGAACTCACAGAATGACATTTTTAATAAAATAAATGAATCAAAAAAGCCCTGAATATATAAAATAGATAATTCTGTGTCTAGCAACAATAACTCAAAATATTTTAATAAATCCAAAACAAGGGCCTCTAAAAGGAAGTAGCATTCCTTATCATAGGTTACAATAGAGGCAGTGTTTAAGTAGTACAAAGATCCTATTTTGTACTCACTTAAAAAACCAATTACAGGCAGCCATGAAAAGATATCTGAAAAAAAATTTTGCACCTGTATTAAATTAAAACTTATTTGATAAACCAGTGGAAAAATAAATAATGCGAGAGACAACACAATTAAAAAGGTGGCGTCAAAACCAACCTGATTTATCACTTTGATATCAAGTATCATAATCACGAATAAAAAGAGGACGGCAATTGCTCCAACGTACACCAAAACGAAAATTAAAGCCAAATAGTCAAACCCAAATAAAGCCAATAAACTTGAGCCTGTAATAAAGAAAAGTACAAGATAAAGTATAGAATAAACGGGGTTTTGCGATATTACAACATTTAACCCAAGAGCTAAAAATACAACAATAACTACGGCAAATATATATAGTTCTAACATTTTTTATAGTAATAGAAAAGGATAAAAACACACACAAAGCTTAACAACAATAATACCAGTGGCTCGGAGAGCAGCTGTGACAATAAGAATAAAAAAAGGCCCAAAATATAAGAAAGACTAACCAATACGGAGTGCAAAAATTTTAACATTGTTATTATTCGGATGTGCTTAATAGAGAAAGAAAACAAAGTAAGATAAAAATTTTAAAATTAATACCCCCCAAAATACTAACCAGTGAAAAAAAAAGAACACCTATAACTAGAACTAAGGAATACCGATAAATATAACCGGATTGCCAATCACGGTTTTGGCGCGATTGGGCCAAAATAGTTAAAGATAAACCGAATGGACCAAAACTTTCAATCAGGCCCCGATCAATTGATTTATAAGTAAAATGGTACCCAAAATCCAATAGATTTTGGGTTAAAATTTCGTTAAATATTTTATCAAACAACCATTTACGATTTAAAAAAGTATAAAACTTACGGCCCCAAAGGGACATTTTATACGAAAACAGAATTTTGTTATAGCCATAATACAAGAAAAAAGATAATAACCCACCAACCAAACTAAAGATTAGAGGTAAAAGCTTCATTGTGGTTGGCATGAACTCCGCATCTATAATACTCAAATGGCTCGGGAGTATAAAAATAGAATTCCCCCAAAAAGTTGTACCCAGCCCTATAAATAAATCACGACCAAGATAACCCGCAAAAATACTCGGAATTGCCAACACACCCAAAACAGTACCCATTATCCAGCTACTTTCTGAAGCAGACATCAATAGAAAGCGTGAACCATTGGGCTCCGATAAAAAACATAACACAAGTAATCGTATAGAATAAAAAGCAGTACAGAACGCAGCAAAGCCACCTAACCAATACGCGAAATGAGACACAAAAGAATGGGTTGCGTAACCCACCTCCAACACAACATCCTTAGAATAGAAACCTGTTAAAAAGGGCATACCCATTAAGGCAAGTGAACCTATCACCATAACAGCGTACGTAAATGGTAAAAGGCGCCTCAACCCCCCCATTTTTCGCATATCTTGCTCATCACCAACAGCGTGAATAACCGAACCAGCGCCTAAAAATAAAAGAGCTTTAAAAAAGGCATGGTTGCTTAAATGGAATACAGCGACAGAGTAGTTTGATAACCCACAAGCAAAAACCATATAACCTAATTGGCTACAAGTAGAATAGGCTATAACCCTTTTTAAATCATTTTGAACTAGCGCCGTTGTAGCTGCAAAAAATGCCGTCATTGCACCGACGACGCAAATAAAATTCAAAGCCCCCGGACAATACTCCAACAAAGGAGAACACCGCACCAACAAAAAGACACCTGCGGTAACCATAGTGGCAGCATGGATAAGAGCCGACACAGGTGTTGGGCCCTCCATAGCGTCCGGCAACCAAGTGTGTAAACCTAGTTGGGCCGATTTACCGACAGCACCAATAAAAAGAAAAACACCAAGAAGATCTAAAACTTTAAACTCCATATTTAAAAAGATTGTTGTAAAACCGTAAAATTGTGGCACTAAAGAAAAAACTGTAGCGTAATCCACCGCACCGAAGCATATAAAAATACCAAAAATAGAAAGTGCTAAACCGAAATCACCCACTCTATTAACCAACATCGCTTTAATAGCTGCTTTATTGGCTTGTATGCGGGTAAACCAAAAATTTATTAAAAGATAAGAACAAAGCCCTACCCCCTCCCAACCAACAAACATTTGAACAAAATTATCAGCCGTAACTAATACTAGCATAAAAAAGGTAAATAGGGATAAATAACTCATAAAACGTGGTAAATGCGGATCCCCACCCATATACTCTAAAGAATATATATGAACCAACGTGGAAACAAAAGTGACAACAAATAACATCACAACTGTTAGGCTATCAAAACAAAAAGCCCAATCGACATGAAAAAAATCGGACTCCAACCAAGTTACTAGATTAATATAAGTAGGGCATGCCCCTAAACCAACCTCATAAAAAGAAAGGCAACTTAAAATCCAACTAAAAAAAACCGAAAAAGTAGTCACTATACCCGCACCTTTGCCACCCAAAAACCGGCCAAAAAATCCAGATGCCATAGAACCAAAAAGAGGTAAGAATATTATGTTTAAATACATCTTAAATCCTTTACAGGAATTGAACCTGTTTTTTTGTCGTTAAAAGACAACGTCCTAACCACTAGACGAAAAGGACAAAATTACTAACTAGCCCCAAACTAAATTTGAAACAGCAGCATGCATAGGCTGGAGGAATAAATTTGGGTAAATACCCATGACAAGTGTACCAATAACAAGTGGCAAAAATACAACAAATTCTCGCAAAGTTATGTCCAAACCCGCCAATTTAATGTTGCCATAAGCTATACGATTAAACAACCACAACGAATAAGCCCCACCTAACACCAAAGAAGTAGCGGCCAAAAAACAAGCTGTCGTATTGGCTGAAAAGGCGGATATTAATAGCAAAAACTCCCCAACAAAACTAGAAGTACCAGGCAAACCTAAATTGGCCATGGTAAAAAATAAAAAAATGCTTATAAATAGAGGCATCGTATGCACCAAACCACCATAATATTTAATAACACGACTATGCCACCGATCGTATAAAACACCGATAATAAGAAAAAGTGCTGAGGAAACAAAACCGTGGCTTAAGCTCTGCAATAAAGCCGCCTCCACACCGATAACTGTACCCGTAAATAACCCGATTACAACTAAATTCATATGGGCAACTGAAGTATACGCAATTAAACGTTTTAAATCCGTTTGTCGTATAGCTGTTAAAGAGGTATAAACAACACCTAAAAGACTTAAGCAAAATATAAAGGGCGTAAAGTATATAGATGCCTCTGGAAACAAACCCAAGGAAAACCGTAAAAAACCGTAAGAACCTAGTTTTAAGAGTATACCGGCAAGTATAACTGAACCCGCAGTGGGTGCCTCTACATGAGCTTCCGGTAACCAGATATGAAACGGCAGCATAGGAACTTTTGCTGCAAAAGAAGCAAAAAACGCCAACCACAACCACCTCTGATCATACTCCGAAAATTTTATACCCAATAAGGCCTCATAACTGGTTGTACCTGCATAATGGTAAATATAAACAACAGCGACCAACATTAACAGCGACCCAAGTAGAGTATAAAGAAAAAAAAGATACGCTGCCCTAACTTTTCTTTGTCGTGATCCCCAAATACCTATGATAAGAAACATAGGTATTAATACTGTCTCAAAAAAGATATAAAAAAAAATTAAATCAAGACTAGTAAACACAAGTATAAGTATCAATTCCAATACTAAAAAACTCACCAAAAAAGGTTTAACCCCCCCTGTTATAGAAGACCAAGAGGCTAAAATACACAAAGGAAAAATTAGGGTTGTAAGGATAACAAAAAATAATGATATCCCATCCACACCCAATACAAGATTAATATTAGCAACAGGTAACCATAACCCGTCTATAACAAATTGAAATTTAGATGTTGATTGGTCAAAGCCAACCCATAATAATAAAGATAAGACAAACACTAACGATGTTGAACCGAGAGCAATTTGCTTCATAAGCAACTTAGAACTACCAGGAAGAAATAATAAAACAATTATTCCCACCAGTAAAATTGATAACAGATAGATTAGTAACATCTTGAATTTTAACAGCAATATTTTAAGGTCCTGTTGCACAACCCATACGGGACTCCGTTTTAGTCCTCCAGACGTTTGCCAACCCAACTAATGTAGTCCTCCAACCCAACTGATTGTACTACTATTGGCATAAACCCATGGTTAACACCGCATATTTCACTACATTGACCATAAAATACACCCTCCCGTTTAATAAAAAGATGTACTTGGTTTAGACGTCCCGGGCAAGAATCTACTTTAACACCTAAGCTAGGAACAGCCCAGGAGTGTAAAACGTCAGCACCAGTAACAAGAACTCTTATATGTGTGTTTACTGGTAAAATTACCCTGTTGTCGACCTCAAGCAAACGAAAAACCTTACCACCCCTTCCCGTACTATATGGCTGTGGTATACTTAAATCCTCCTCGGGTATAAGATATGAATCAAAATTAATGCTTTTAACTTTGGTTAAGTCCTCTTCAGAGGATTCAGCAACCTCAGCCACATAATCAGAATATTCATAAGACCAGTACCACTGATGACCTACTACTTTTAAGGTTAACGACGGATCCACTATCTCATCCATAGAGTACAATAAAGCGAATGAAGGAAGCCCGATAAGCATTAAAATAAGTGCCGGGCTTATCGTCCATACAACCTCAAGAAGAGTCGAGTGGGTAAAGTTTACAGGAACACCTGAACTATCATTGCCGCTTGAAAAAAGAAATAGGGATCGATACAGCATCCACCCAACAAAACAAGCAATCAAAATCATTAGAAACATTAATTGGTTATTAAAATAAATTATACCCTCCATAACAGGGGTCGCTGGGTCCTGAAAACCCAATTGCCACGGGTGGGCAGCATCCATATGAACAACGCATACCGGACAAAAACTAACACAGACAACAACTACAAACCGTAAGAAGATATAATCAAATAGTTTTTTCATACTTTAGACTAGAATTAACCCCATCAACCTTAAACTGCTCAATAAACCCTGCTATTTCGGTCTCATTAGTAAATGTATTATTACCGGACCAAAAAGGGTGGTTAAAAATATCTTGCCTCACTCGGGTATGATCTAGCAAACCTTTAAATCGGGGTCTACTCACAACGATTAAACTTCCATCTGACATTATTAAACAACTCTGAAGACTTTTCATCATGAAATCTTATAAGAACTTAAGTAGTTTTCAGCCCAACCAATTAATACCCCCCCGGCAATAAAAAAAAAAAACATCATGAAATCTTATAAGAACTTAAGTAGTTTTCAGCCCAACCAATTAATACCCCCCCGGCAATAAAAAAAAAAAAATAGTAAAGGGATGCGAAAATACCAAAAGGCAAATAGTAGTCATCTACTGGGGTTGTTCCAGACCAAGCCAAGAGGACAAAATTCCCCGCAAAAATCCAAAATGCTACGGCGTAAATAGGCCTAAAATTGCCACTTCTAATTAAAGACGTGTTCAATAATGGGTAAATAAATAAAGCGAGTATAGCCCCCCCCATAGCAAGAATACCGCCGACCTTATTCGGTATAATTCGAAGTATAGCATAAAAGGGCAAAAAATACCACTCCGGCACAATATGCGCTGGGGTCCCATAAGGATCCGCCTCAATATAATTATCCGGATGACCCAGCATGTTCGGGTAGTAAAAAATAAAAACGGACATCACCGACAACAACACAAAAAAACCTACCAAATCTTTAACGTAGAAATAAGGATAAAAATTAACATTTGCTAGGCGTGTTCTGATGCCTAAAGGATTGTTTGACCCATCCTTATGAAGTAAACCCAAATGAACAAATACCATACCGGTGATTAAAAATGGCAATACATAGTGAAGACTAAAAAAGCGATTAAGGGTGGGGTTACCCACCGTATAACCCCCCCAAATCCACATAACTATATCCTTGCCTATAACTGGAATAACAGTAAATAAATTAGTAATAACAGTAACCCCCCAAAAACTCATTTGACCCCAAGGTAACACATAACCAATAAAAGCTGTTGCCATCATTAAAACATAAATAATAGCTCCTGACCACCACAAGGGTTGCCGAGGTTCCATAAAAGAACCGTAATAAAGCCCCCTAAAAAGGTGGGCATAAACAACAATAAAAAAAAAGGATGCCCCATTGGCATGCATGTAACGCAGCAACCACCCGTTGTCTACATCTCGCATAATATGCTCAATACTAGCAAAAGCATAATGAGTCTCGCTAACATAATGCATAGCCAAAAAGGCACCACTCAATATTTGAATAGCTAAACAAAACCCTGCCGCAGAGCCGTAACTCCAGTTGTAATTTAAATTCATGGCCGTCGGGTAATCAATAATATGAGAATCAACCCACGCCACTAAAGTGTTTACATTCCATCTTGACATTGTTGAAAATTCAATAACCCCCCCATATTTAATTATTAGACCAGGGCGTACTAAAATTGAAAGCACGAAATTCCTGTGTCAATTCAATTGACTCACAAACAACAACCCTTTGATCCTCGTCATACCGCAACTCAAAAAAGCCACTTAGAGGAAAATCCTTTCTAAGTGGGTGACCCTCAAAACCGTAATCAGTTAGTATACGCCGCAAATCTGGGTGGGTGTAAAAGAAGACCCCAAACAAATCCCATATCTCCCGTTCCCACCAATTCGCACAGGGGAACAGATTAACAACTGAAAAAAGAGGTGTTACCTCATTTGTATACGTTTTTACACGAAGACGGGAGTTATGACTAATACTTAACAACTCGTAAACAACCTCAAAACGATCTTCACGTTCAGGGTAATCAACACCAGAAATACATGTAAGGAGCTGGAAAAAACCATTTGTATGATGATGCAAAAACGTTAAAACAAACAATAAATACTCTTTAGGCACACTAATAACCATTTCCTGGTTAACCACACGATACGTCTGTATAGGTAGTATTTTAGTAAGCTTATCGACATAAGCAACCAAGCAACGATCCACGACGATACTCATAATTAAAATGCGGAATGAAACCCGGTATTATATTCACCCCCCGGAAATTTTTTATTTAATCCAACAAATATTGTCGTCTTGTTAGATGTAACGATTATTCTCGAATCTAACAAGAGTTCAATTTTTTCTTTTTTATAACGGGCTTTAATGCCAGAAACAACATCGGGCAATAAAAAACCAATAACCAATAGGTAAAAACCTGCGAAAAATACGGATAACCAAAAAACTTGATTAAAAAAGCTAGATATATCAAATTGAGGCATTTTATTGTAAAGTTTGGGCCTGGGTCGAATTGAACGACCGTCTTTACGCTTATCAGGCGGACACTCTACCACTGAGTTACAAGCCCTAAAAAATTTAGACACAATTAAAGAACTAAAAATACGGGGGTACCCGAAAAACAATAATATTATTTGTTCGGGCAGGATTTACCCTTAACCAATGTATCGTAAACAATATAAAAAAACAACAAAGAAGCTATTGCGGACAATATAGAACCGAATGAGGCAACAGCATTCCAACCAGAGTACGCGTCAGGATAATCCGGTATCCTGCGGGGCATACCTGCCAAACCCAAAAAATGCATTGGGAAGAAAGTTAAATTAACACCCAAAAACATCAACCAAAAATGTATTCTGCCCAGTATTTCAGAATAAACTAACCCAGTAATTTTTCCTACCCAAAAATAAAAAGCAGCAAACATAGTAAAAGCTGCACCCATAGATAGTACATAATGAAAATGGGCAACAACATAATAGGTGTCATGAAGGGCAATATCAATACCAGAGTTGGCCAAAACAACACCAGTCAAACCGCCAACAGTAAATAAGAAAAGAAAACCTATAGAAAACAAAACTGGTGTTTCTAGTCTAATGGATCCACCCCACATAGTAGCGATCCAGCTGAAAATTTTTATCCCTGTTGGTACCGCTATTATCATGGTGGCGGCAGTAAAATAAGCTCTAGTATCGATATCCAAACCTACCGTAAACATGTGATGTGCCCAAACAATAAAACCCAATATACCTATAGATAACATCGCATATACCATACCTAAATAACCAAAAACAGGTTTTCCGGAAAACCTGGATAAAATATGGCTGACGATACCAAACCCTGGAAGTATAAGAATATAAACCTCAGGATGTCCAAAAAACCAAAAGAGGTGCTGGTATAAAACGGGATCTCCTCCCCCAGCAGGATCAAAAAAAGTTGTGTTAAAATTACGGTCAGTTAGCAGCATTGTAATGCCGCCGGCCAAAACAGGCAAAGATAACAAAAGCAGGAATGCTGTAATAAAAATAGACCAAACAAATAACGGCAAACGGTGCATGCCGATACCGGGTGCACGCATATTAAAAATAGTAGTTATAAAATTAATAGCCCCCAAAATAGAAGCAGCCCCTGACAAATGAAGGCTAAATATAGCCAAATCAACAGATGGTCCTGAGTGCGCTTGAATACCACTTAAAGGGGGGTACACGGTCCAACCCGTACCCGCCCCAGCCTCAACTAACGAGGAAGCTAAAAGAAGAATTAAAGACGGTGGGAGTAACCAAAAACTTATATTGTTCATTCTAGGAAAAGCCATATCAGGAGCACCTATCATTAAAGGAACAAACCAGTTGCCAAACCCACCAATAAGAATAGGCATAACCATAAAAAAAATCATTAAGAACGCATGCGCCGTAACTATAACATTATATAATTGATGGTTACCCGATAAAAAATTATTTGCTGGGCTGGCAAGCTGCAGTCTAATAAGGACAGACATACCTGTACCTAAAACACCAGCAAACCCACCAAAGATCAAGTATAGGGTTCCTATATCTTTGTGATTAGTAGAAAACAACCACCGAGAACACCACAAGTATAAAGAATTAACACTACCCGTTATAGCGGTTGTGTTGGATCCAAATAAATTGGTTTGATTTTGAACAAAAGACATTATTAAAAAAGAAAACACAAACCAATTTAAAGTAAAATATTTTTAAATAAAAAAAAATAAACCCAACTTATAAGCAAATAAATAAAAAATATTGGGGCTAAACATAAAAAACAATACAAAAAAGGAGGTGCTGCATAAAACGAAAGCATTAGATTTGGATAACGCGCAAAAAAAAACCCACGTTTTTGGCTTTTCAAAATATAAAATTTTTATCAGCCTAAGGTAATAAAATGCTGAAAGAGCACTTGTAAAAACGGCAAAAAGAGCCAACGAATAAAAATACCCGTCTACCAATGAGGCAAACACCAACATTTTAGAAAAAAACCCACCAAATGGCGGTATGCCTGCTAATGAAAAAAGCATCAAACAAGTCATTATACCCAATATCGGGTTAGACTGAACTAACCCGACGGAATCCACAATAGATAGCCAATTTTTTTTAGAGGGGTAAAGATGTAAAAGGTATGTCCACATGTATAATGAAGTAAGCGTATAAAAGAATAGATAAAAAAAAATAGATTGAACCCCCATGAGACTACCGCAACCAGTACCTAAACACAGAAATCCTATATGGCCGATACCACTGTAAGCCAAAACACGCTTTAATTTAATTTCCCCCAGCCCCCCTAAACAACCAAAAAAAAGACTCAACAACCCACAAGAGAAAAAAAGACTCTCCCACACCACAGGAAATAAAGACCAAGAACTAATGAAAATGAGCCTCAACATAGCAACAAAAATAGCAAATTTAGGAACCGACGCAAATAAAAGGGTGATGATAGTGGGAGCACCCTCATAAACATCAGCAACCCACATATGATATGGGGCCGCCCCCAATTTAAACAAAAGCGCAGATATGACAAAAAGAAAACCTAAACTAGAAAGTGTAGAAGCCGACGATAAATTATCAAACAGCAAAGACAATGTACCCAAGTTCGTAGTTCCTGTAACCAGATATATCAAGGAGGAACCAAATAAAAAAAACAAAGATGCCAATGACCCCAAAATAAAATACTTTAAACCGGCTTCAGCAGAAAACCCCGAATCCCGTTTCCACGCAGCTAAAGTATAAAAAATTAATGATAAAAACTCTATGCTCAAATAAATGGATAACAAATCATAAGAAGATATTAATAGGCATAAACTTAGGGCCACCCCCAGAAAAAAAACAAATATTTCGTAAGGCCTAATACGGGCTAAAAAAAGGTATTCTTCCGCCAATAAACAACATAAAAAAATACTAAGTAAGACAATACATTTAACCGAGGTACCCGCACCATCCACGATAAAGGTTGCATTCCAAACAACACCATTTAAAATTGGGCTGTTAAAAACCAACAACAAACTTAAAAATAAAGTCACCAAAGTTAGCCGAGCAACACTAGGTGCCAAATAAGTGTCCCTATTAACAGCCTCTATTACTTGAAAACTCCCATAAATAAGGAGAACTAAAAACGATAATGCTAAAAAAACTTCAGGCAACAATGATACAACGTCAACTTGAAATAATAAGGAATTAAGTTTATTCATTTACACCCTATAGGATTCGAACCTACCACCGCCGGTTTAGAAGACCATTGCTCTATCCACTAAGCTAAGAATGCAGGTTTTTTATACTTTAAAGAAGAAACGAATTAAATTGCTCTATTCTAAACATCAATGAAGAACCAAAGCATCATTGATATAGATACAACTCAAAATCGTAAATACATAAGCCTGTATTAACGATACAGCCAACTCTAAACCAAACAAGACAACTAAAACCGCCAAGGGAACAATATGAACTATCAGCAATAACCCGCCGCTACCAATCATAGACCAAGCAAAACCGACAATAACCTTTAAAAGGGTGTGTCCTGCCATCATGTTGGCAAAAAGACGAACAGCTAAACTAACAGGTTTAAAAACATACGAAATTATTTCAATAGGAACTAATAAAAAAGCCAAGCCCAATGAAGTGCCCCCAGGAAGAAAAAGACTTAACATATGGAAACCATGTACCCCTGCACAAATTATCATAACACCAATAAAAACCGTGTACGCCAAAACCATTGTTTGTACTAAATGGCTGGTGGTAGTAAAAGAATACGGAGCCAGGCCAGAAACATTTGATAATAAAACGAACAAGAAAATTGAGAAAATAAAAGGGAAATATTTTTGTCCCCGTGCTCCCACACTATCCCAAATTAAACCAGCAGCTGTTTCGTATAAACTTTCAAGAATTAATTGCCAGCGAACCGGAACAATTGTCAACCCGAATACGGATAGTAAAAAATATAGACACCAGGCTGATCCCAAACTGATTAAGCTAGTTAAAACAGCATTTGTAATCGAAAAATCAATAAATGTAACACTTAAACTTAAGAGAGGGAGAATCGAAAATTGCTCTAATGGACTAAACACAAACATTATATAATTTAATAGTATCACGCCCCCCACCAATAAATACCCAAGAATAAAATCAACCAAACAACATCAACAAAATGCCAATACCATGCTGCAGCCTCAAAACCAAAATGATGTTGTCTGCTAAAATGGTCTACATATAAACGAACGGCACAAATAGAAAGGAAAATTGTCCCAATGATAACATGAAAACCATGAAAACCTGTAGCCATAAAAAATGTAGAACCGTACACACTGTCAGAAATAGAGAAGGGCGCTTCAACGTACTCCAAAATTTGAAAAACTGTAAAATATATAGCAAATGTTAGGGTTACATATAAAGCGGACTGGGCCTCATACTTAAGCCCACCAACTATAGCATGATGGGCCCATGTCACGGTAGCCCCGGAAGAAAGAAGCAAAACTGTATTTAACAGTGGCAAGCCCCAAGGACTAATAACATCAAGGCCAGATGGTGGCCAAACACCACCTATATTAAAAACAGGTGATAAAGAAGAAGTAAAAAAAGCCCAAAAAAAAGCAAAAAAAAACATAACCTCCGAAACAATAAAAAGAATCATACCTAAGCGCAAACCGTCTTGGACTGAAGATGTATGGTGACCTTCGAATGAGGCTTCTCTAATAATATCACGCCACCAAATTCCCATAACATATAAAATCGTCAAGACTCCTAAACTTAACAACTGACCGCCGCCAGAATAATTATGCATAAACATCACCCCACCAAACGTTAAACTTAAAGCACCTATAGAAGCAACTATTGGCCAAGGGCTAGGATCAACTAAATGGAAAGGGTGACGGTGACTAACCTTAACTTGAGATATCATCAATCAGTTATAAAATTTAGAAGAAGATAGGATTCGAACCTACGATAGTTGGACTAACAGATTTACAATCTGCCGCTTTAAACCACTCAGCCACCCCTTCATAAATTAGTGACGGTTAAAACCGAAGACTCAAAAATTTTTTGATCTTAAAACTAACCCGAGTCCTAAATTTCTTTCGTCGAACCTTTGGCGGGCGACACCCGTTGTGAGGGGATAGTGTTGTATCTTTGATGGTGTGAAGATGCAACCCTGAATTACGCAAAGAATTTATAACAACACCCCTGCCAACCCCAAGCCCCCTCAATACAACAGATACCCTAACGTATTTTAGATCAATTAATCTTTGAACAAAATACTGTGCTAAAAGTTTGGTGGTAACATAGGGAGAAGCTTTATCCGGTGAAATAGACCCGACAGAAGAACTTATTTTAACCTTTTGGTCACTCCCATCAATAAGAACACAAAACGTATTGCGTTTTGTGCCTCTAATGTAAACAATACCGTGTTTATTTGACATAATATTTTTATTTGTTGCTTATGGCATAAAATAGGGCACTATTATTTAAATGCCGAACGCTTTTTTGCATTTGTGTGGGTTCGTTGCCCTCTTACGGGCAAGCCTTTTCGGTGCCGCAAACCCCTATATGAAGCGATGCCTACTAGGTGTTTTACACGGTTAGAGTTGAAACGACGCAAATCTTGACCCAATAAGACAGGCATCGACTCTACTAACTTGCTTAAATCTTTAATTTGATTTGGGTTTAAATCATTCGGTAAACAATCGGTACCAAACCCGCCCCTATCACAAATAATTTTTGATTGGTAAAACCCCAGCCCATAAATGCGACATAATGAATATGCTAAATTTTTATCTTTGGGTAGAGATGTGCCGACAATATAAGACATAAAATTAATTTTTAAAATAGGTATATATACATGAACACTAAAAATATTGATTTCATAAAAACAAAATTAAAACGAGACACAAACGGGTATAAATCTGCAACAGGCAGAAACCATAAAGGACAAATTACCATGTGGCATCGTGGGGGGAGGGGACAGCGCGTGTACAGAAGTATTGATTTTTTACGAAAACAAACTAACGGTATTGTCGTGGGTCTAGAACACGACCCCAACCGAACCGCCTTTATTGCTAGAATATTTAACCCGGATAAAGGCATTAATAATTACATGCTGGCGCCTACTGAATTAAGCGTAGGAGATACAATACGGTCAAACTCTGAGCAATCAAAAAACGGACATAGCCAACGTCTAAGGTACATTCCGACCGGGTTTTCAGTGCATAATTTGAGTAAAACCCCTGGGGGTGAAGCCAAGTTCCTTAGGGCCCCCGGATCTTTCGGGGTACTAGTAAAAAAAACTAAAACAGCAGCATACGTCAAATTAAAATCCGGTAAAATTTATTGTTTTAATATTGATACAATTGCCAGTTTGGGGGTAGTCAGCAACTCAAACAAAAAATTCAAAAAACTCAAAAAAGCCGGGCAATCTCGTTGGGTTGGTAGACGTCCCACTGTTCGGGGTGTTGCTATGAACCCGATAGACCACCCACACGGTGGTGGTGAGGGGAAAACATCCGGGGGAAGACCCTCCGTCACGCCCTGGGGAAAACCAACCAGAGGAAAAATAACGCGCCGCAGAATATAAATGACAAGATCAAAATGGAAATTACCCTTTATTGACAAAAACATTTTTAAATATATGACCTTAAAACATAAAAACCCTAAAATTTGGTCACGACGCTCCACAATATACCCAGCAGCAGTCGGACAGAGTTTTTTAATTTATAACGGTAAAGAAATGATCAAACGTGAGATTAAAACAGAAATGGTCGGGCATAAAATAGGGGAATTTGTCCCCACACGTAAAACCTTTTTGCCACCGCAAAAAAAAAGAAGAACATAATACATGGGACAAAAAACAAATCCAACAGCCTTAAGGCCCATTTCTGACTTCTATCATGGCTGCCCCCAATGGGGTGTTGACCAATTTAATTACATTACTTACCAAGTGAAAAAACTTTTAAGGGCCTGTTGTAAAAACAGTGAAATATACTTAAATGAGGTGCATCTCAGTCTATTTCACGATTTTTTATTAATAAGCTGTGAATTTTTGAACTTACATTCGGAGCCAAATAAAAAAAGAAGATCCCGACGCTTTATAGAAAACAGTATAACCTACAGAACAAAGCACTCCAAAAAATCTTGGAGCACTGTGCTTAAACGTTTGTATTGTGCTATAAGACTAATACAAACGTTTACAGGGCAAAAAAGAATTAAAATTAGAATAAAACGGATAAAGATGTACACTCAAAGTATACCCAAACGTGCCCGTCAAAAAACAACCTTTTATACTAAAGGGTTTAACAGATCAAAATTCGATTACGCAAGGTCAGGAATGCAACTAATAACCCTAATCATGCAAAACCGGGCAACCATAGATACTTTAGCTGATTTTATACGAAATAATATAAGAACCCGAAGCAGGAGACGCAAACATTTAGATTTTTTAAGGTTTTTAAAACAGGGTATAGAGGCACTTGAAACACATAAAAAGATAAAAGGAATAAAGATTCAAATAAAGGGTAGGTTCGGACACAAACCAAAGGGTAGAAGTAAAATTTGGAAAATGCAATTGGGCCCTATGCCGCTCGGACGCTTTAAAGCGTCAATTAAAGCAAGATACAGGCAAGCCCAAACAAAACTAGGAAGTGTCGGTATAAAGACGTGGATATATATTAATTAAAAATTTTATTATGCAACCCCTAAAAACAAAATATCGCAAATACTACAAACCCAGACAGGTTCCAAAAATCAACCCAAAATTGTTAACCTTAAAGCCGCATTCCCATTTGAGTTTAATTTCATTAGAATCGACCTATGTAAACGGGCGTCAAATAGAAGCCGCACGACAAACAATAAGAAGAAAAATTAAAAGACGTGGGCGATTAAAGATAATGATATTTCCCGATATAGGAATTAGTAAAAAATCAACCTCATCACGTATGGGAAAGGGGAAAGGGAAAATAGATCACTGGGTTGGGAAAATTTCTGCAGGGAAAACTATTTTTCAATTAATCGGGGTGCCGGTTAAAGACGGGATACCCGCTTTAAAGTCTGGCTCAAATAAATTCCCCATAAAAGTAAAAATTTGTCAAAATTAAATACCCTGCTATATTTTATTAATGATTGCCACTAGAAAAATATATATACGGCGGAAAGCTAAACTTTTGCAAGAGTCTACCCCCACTAATTTTTTGTTAGGGGGAACAACAAAAAGATCTAAAGTGGTTGAAAAGTGTCTTTTTAGCCCGAATTACGCATTAACCCCTAAAATCGTCGCCGGGGGGGCCTTAATAAAATACAAAGCAAAAAACGAATTAGATCTTATAAAAATTAATAGCCCGAATCAAAACATAGCCATTTATAGCAATGACAAATGGTATACCGGGCAACTTTTAAACCAAACGGGAGCCATTGACCCAATTAAAAAACTAGTTTTTCTTCTTTTACACAAACAAAAATTTATGGGATTAATTTTAAACCATTAAAAAATGAGCCTCTTAAATGTTATTTTAAAGGTTAGAAGCAAAAAGAATTAAACAGCAAACAATATCAAAAAAGCCATCATCAAAGCAAACAAAGCAATGGCTTCAGTTAGGGCAAAACCTAAAATTGCGTATCTAAATAACTCGTCTTTCAGGGATGGATTACGCGCTGTTCCTAAAACAAGAGCAGCAAATACCGTACCAATACCCACACCTGCTCCGGCTAAACCAATTGTAGCCAGACCAGCCCCCAAGATTTTAGCTGCTTGAACTAACATAAGTATCTTAGAAGGTTGCTAACAAAATCCTAGCACTGAAATAAAAGCGAAAAAAGGGATTTGAACCCTCAACTTTAAACTTGGCAAGCTTATACTCTACCAATTGAGTTATTTTCGCAATTATTTAAAACCAAAAAACATCCCACGACCATTAAAAAACAATTCATTTTTTGTTTTCGTAGAGAAATGAATTTGACAAGACAAATGATTTTTATCCCCCAGATTAGGGGATAAAAAAGATATTCTTTCAAGCATAGAAAGATCCCTTATCGTAAAAGAAAAAACGTTGTCAAAACAAGGAAAATCCAAACCCTCAAATTGTTTAATGTTGGGGAAAATTTCAAATAAAGCGCGAAACAAAAAGTCGTACATTTTTTTGTTTCGCATAGTTAATTTACCACCAATAACCCTTTTAAAATTTACTTTTTTACTGCTTACCAAATAGGGCTTTTGGTTGCCCAAACACTCTAAAACAACAATAGACGACAGAATTTTTAAGTCATCACTCTTATTGTTGTTTGCAACCATAGAAATTGTTATTTTAACGGGCGATGGTACACTGGAAACTGATTGTATGTGGTTTGATAAAACCATATCCTGTTTTACTGTGGTTTGATAATGATATTTCAAAAGAAGCATAATAAAATTTAAATCAATCCCCTAGCCAATACCCCTATTTTAGACCACTTTAGATGACGCAAATATCTAGGGAGAAATGTCGATATACGTGTCCCAATCGATTTGCCCTTAGAATTAATAAGTACAACAGAATTACTACCAAAACTAAGGCGTTTACCGTCGCTTTGCCTATAAAAGCGACGTGTTTGAACCACAACCCCTCTATGCACTTCCGACCTATTTACCCTAACACGGACTTGGCTTTTATAGCGAGGTTTAACACTTTGTATTGACACAACAACAACATCCCCCAAATTGGCATGGGATAAACCCGACTTGCCCTTAACTTTTAGGCATTTCGCTTTTTTGCCTCCAGAATTATCTACGATTTTAAGGATACTTTGTGCTCTAACCATAACGTTATACTCCCAATCGGACTCGAACCGATATGTCTAACGACAACAGATTTTGAATCTGACGTGTCTACCCTTTCCACCATAGAAGCAAAATTTCAAGATTTTAACAACGAGGCTTGATCTACACGAATACTCCCCCTAACCCTGTAATAAACCAGTATTATAGCCAACCCGATAGATGATTCACACGCGGCCACTGTAAGTATAAATAAAGCAAATATTTGTCCTATAATATCGTCAAGATATACAGAAAAAATAAGGAAATTTAAACTGATAGAAAATAGAGAAATTTCTAACGACATAAGAACCGCTAATATATTCGTGCGATTAAAAACAACTCCTGCGATACCAATAAAGAACATTAAAGAAGTGATATAGGATAGTTGAACAATAGACATGTTATCAAGATAAATAAGAGATCGAAGAACAAAAATTCAATAAAACTTTTTCCATTTTAGAATAGTTTTACGCCTTTCTAGAAAATTTTTTCTATTGGGGGCTGGACCTAAAAAATTAAATGTAGTTAAACGGTCAGGATCAATAGGCAGTTTTCTACGCCAGTAAAACTTATAAGAGCGCTTATTTAATTTAATTAGCTCCTGAGTTGAATACCGTTTTCGAATAGTTTCACCACTATTCGCTGCTGCGTAAACAAATTCTTGACTTAAGTTTTCCCATAAAGGATGGTCGGAACTACGCGATTTACCTGCGATAAAAATAGCCCTAATGGCTGAGGTTTGACTACGTTGATTAGACACAAAATACGGAACCACCGATTCTTTCCCGGTGGTTACCCTGCGGTATTTTTTACCCTTGAGTTTAGCTCGAATACCGACCAAAGTTTGAGTATTAAAAACGGCTAAATAAAAAATTTTTAAAGCTTGTCCGGGGTAATTATCATTAAGAAACAAAAAGATATGACGCAAAATTTTTTCCCCTTTTGATTTTTTACCATCCCGCATTAATAAATTAATCATCTTCACCACTAATGGGTCATTTATAAAACACTCGAATAAATTTTGTCGACTCATTTCCAATTGTTTTTTAGACATTTAGTTCCATATTTAGAACGACCAGTCGTTCGGCCTAACAGGGCATCTAGATCCAATTTGTTTCTGATTAATCGATATTTAACCCCCGGCAAGTCCGGAACACGCCCCCCCCTTACAAGAACATTCGAATGTTCTTGTAAACGGTGAACCTGACCTGGAATATAAGCAGTAACCTTAGTTTTATTTGAAAGACGTATTTTACTCACTTTACGCCGCGCTGAATTCGGTTTTTTAGGGGTGCGTATAAACAATTTCAAGCAAGTCCCTCGTTTTTGTGGGCATCCCCCCAAGCCGGGGCTTTTAACTTTTTTTTTCTTTTCTTTCCTAACACCCCACATTAATTGATTAATCGTAGGCATTGCCAGAGAGGGGGCTCGAACCCCTATCCGATTAAGGACTGGTACCTAAAACCAGCATGTATACCTATTCCACCACTCTGGCTATTGGTACTGGAATCGTAGGATTCGAACCTACGGTCCCCGTACCAAAAACGGGCGCCTTGCCATCTTGGCTAGATTCCAAATAATCCAAATAAATCGATCCGGTAGGGCTCGAACCTACGATACTAGCTTCATGAGAACTATGTTTTACCAATTAAACTACAGACCGAACACACAATTATAATATGCGATTAAGCCTATCAAAAATTTTATTATTACTATTATTACTTTTTCTACTTTTTGCGGATTTATCTAAACTAAGTAGGCTAATCACAGAAAAAATAAAAAAATACAGGAAGAGAGGGACTTGAACCCGCAACCGTTGGCTTTGGAGACCAAAATTCTACCGATTGAACTATCTTCCTACAAAAACTTACGGAACCCGATGAACAAAGTAAATACCTTTCTATACTACATACAAGAAATCAACTATCGAGCTTTTTACACTCTAATGGGAGTAACTCTTATTTTTGTAATAGCTTACCGCTATAAACAGACCTTAATATACACCCTACTACCCAAAGGAGCATCCCATTTTATTAGTACAGAAATTACTGAAATATTTGTAACTTATTTATATCTTTGTTTTTTAACCAGTGTATTGATAGGGGTCGGTATAATCGCGATTCAAATTTATCTTTTTTTACGGCCGGGCCTTTATAAATTTGAATCCACACGTAGTTTAATATTGTTGGTTGCGGGGTTAACAGCCTACACTTATACCTATATTTACGTGTACCCGGTCGTAGTTCAGGTTTCTTGGGAATTTTTCATAGAGTTCCCCAAAAACCTGAACTCAATACACTTAAGTTTTGAGCCTAGAATAAATAACTATCTTGTATACATACGAAAAATTGCTACAGGTATTGGTTTTATGCTACCTTCTTTGACATTAGTAACCTTACTAATGTCAAAAACGCGCATCAAACTGTTGCTGAATTATAGGAAGATAGCTTACGTTGGGGTAATTTTATTATCAGCAATTTTAACCCCGCCAGACCCCGCGAGCCAACTGGTTTTTGCGTTTCCATTTTTGATTTATTTTGAGTCCCAACTAATTTTTTGGATTACGTATAACCGATACCACAAAAAATTAGTTGGGCAACCAATCAAAACTAATCAACAAACCAGCAACAAGAAAAAAAAAGGATAAAGACAGGGGTAAAAAACATTTCCAACCCAAATCCATCAATTGATCGTAACGATACCGAGGCAATATAGCTCTAACCCAAATAAACAAAACGACAAAAATGCAAATCTTTAACCCAAACCACAAACTGCCCGGTATAAAGCCTAAAAAAACGACGGGCAACCAACCCCCTAGGAACAAAACAGAGGTAAGTGCGCTCATGAAGAGCATATTGGCGTACTCACCTAAAAAAAACAGAGCAAAACCCATTGCAGAATACTCTACATTGTACCCAGAGACTAACTCTGCTTCAGCTTCGGGTAAATCAAAAGGATGCCTATTGGTTTCTGCTAAACAACAAATAAAAAACATAATAGACAGGGGCAAAAGCGGAAAAACAAGCCAAACTTCCACCTGTGACAAAACAATTTCTGTTAAATTAGCCGAACCGACACAAAGTATGACTGTCACAAGAACAAAACCCATAGGTATTTCATAAGAGACCATTTGAGCAGCCGACCTTAAACCGCCTAAAAAGGCGTACTTAGAATTACTGGACCACCCAGATATAAGAACACCGTATACACCCAATGAAGAAACCGCTAAAGAGTACAATATACCCAAGGGAAGATCCGCTATAACTTGCCCATTGCCGAACGGTATAACCGCCCAACTGATTAAACTTAAAACAAATGTAATAATTGGGGCAAATACGAAAAGAAATGTATTGGCGTTGGTCGGTAAAATCGTCTCCTTAACAAAAAGTTTAAGCCCGTCTGCCAATGGTTGCAACAAACCCATATAGCCAATAACATTGGGACCTCTGCGGCGTTGTATAGAAGCCATAATTTTACGCTCCGCTAAAGTAAAATAAGCAACAGCAATCAACAAAGGCACAACCAAACTAAGGATATTTAATATAGTAAGTAGTATAGTCATAACTAATATTTATACCGTGAAGAGCATCGAATTTCATCAAACTCAACACGAAAAGGGTAAAACATTGAAAAAGTAATATCCCCCACAAAAATAAAACTCAAACTGCAATAATCTGTGTGTAACCAATCAGGCGTTGGGTGAACCCTTAAACGATCCACGTAATTAATACCGCAACGGCGGGATAGTATCCCAGAACGAATTGAACTACGAAAATTTGATGAAAACTCAACGATGTCACCCGATTGGAGTAAAAATTGGTCAAAGGTAATTTTGCGGCCATTAACCAATACCTTACCATGCAAAATAGCTTGTTTGCTTTCATAAACGGAGCCCAAAAAGCCTAACCTATACAAATTAATGTCCAGCCTAGACTCTAGTGACCGTATAAATTTTTTATTTTTTTTTATTCTACAAAGTCTTTGAACCGTTTTAGAACTTAAATCACCATAAAATCTCCGAAGACACAACCGGTTAGACAACGAATTCCTAAAAGCCCAGCGGGGAAATTTATAGGGCTGATTAGGCCTAGACGACGGCTTAACCAAACGATAATCTTTACATAATCGTTGGTGGCGCCGCCGTTTTTTGCTTATTAAAGTTCCAATAATCCTGTCCCATTTAACCCTAAGAAAACTATTTCGCCGCTTGAGTAGACCTCCCCAGATGTCTGTTTTAGACCACAAACAAGATTTGTACCTGGCCTTAAATTTCATTTATTTTCTTGTTCCTCCTATACAAACCTCTGCGACAAGAGCATACGATCGAATACAGATACCAATTGGATAACATAATATTTTCAAAATTCAAGTTTATTGGGTATGTAACACCCTTTACAGTCGAACAATAAACCCCAATAAACGGGGTTGTTTTACTTTGGGACTCTAAAATAGATTTGTTCTCTACCTCATGCAAAATTAAAAGATCTAAATCTTTTGTATTGCTTATTTTAGAAAAGTTCCAAGGGCTTATTTTTATATTTAAATCTTCCGGTTGGGCCAAAGTTAAAGACAATAAAACAGGTATAGAAGTAATAGCACCTCCGACAAAAAAAATCTTACCCCCACTAACAACTATATCCTCCAGGACCTGCAAACTGTTTTTAATGCCCACAATATTTATGTTTAGGTTAAAATAAACCGAACCCTCACGTTTTCCCATTAAAAGGGGGTACAACGATTTATCAACAGAAACCATATTGGGACCTAAATATCCTTGGTTTTTAACAAAAAAAGGTAAAATATTATTATACTTAATACCAACTCTGGACTTCATTATGTTTTTTTTCCTTCTTTCAAGATAATAATTTCACCTTTATATAAAACCCCCGTGCCCTTATATGGGTTGGGATAACGCAACTTTCGTATTTTGGATGAAACAGTTTTTAACAATAATAAATGTGCTGAACGAAGAGTTATAATGTTTTTAGAACAACCAGCCACCACATCCTCAGGTATGCGCACAGCCACCAGGTGACTATAACCCAATTTAAAATAAAGTTTATTTGCAACTTTTTCAACACGATACCCAACGCCTACAAGAGACAATTCTAAAACATATGAAAGACTGACACCGATTATTGCCTGTTTAAAAAGCACCTTATTTGACATAGTTAGCGGCTTAGAAAACCTGACTATTCTAGACTTTTGGACAAAAGGCGTCGGTATGTCTAATGAAACACAACCTTCGGGCCCCACCATACATATTTGTGGGCCTTGTGCACTGCACGTAACACTTGGGGGGAGACAAAACGATAAAACACTCATTCGAAATATGCTAATAACTCCCCCCCCAACCGCTTCTGGATAGCCTCATCAGCAGCCATAATGCCTTGTGTCGTAGATAAAATTAAAACACCGTTATTCGATACCAACCTGGGTAATTCAAAACAAGAAGCATACAGCCTCCGTGTGGGTTTAGATAAAACGGTTAAGCGTTTTAGGTTGGGTTTTCCTTCCTCATAAAGGAGGTATATTAAAAGAATTCTATTTTCAAGTCTTGTGTAACCACGAATAAAACCTTTGTCCCAAAGTACATCTAAAACCATTGTGCAAAACCCAATATCCCGAAACCTAATAGTTTTGTGAAAAGCCATTTGGCCATTGCGCAATTTACTTAGTAGATTAGAAAGCATTTAATACTGGTTATTGTCTAAAGTCGGACTTGAACCAACGACCTAAGGATTTTCAGTCCTCCGCTCTGCCAACTGAGCTATTCAAACTAAAACAAATGGGTGTATTGGGATTTGAACCCAAGACCTTCGGATTAAAAGTCCATTGCTCTGCCAACTGAGCTACACAACCGTTATCAAATCCTCCCCAAGCTGGAATTGAACCCGCGACATAGTGGTTAACAGCCACTTGCTCTACCAACTGAGCTATTGGGGAAAAGGCTAGAGACGGACTTGAACCGGCATTTATGGAACTGCAACCCATTGCATTAACCAATTATACTACCCAGCCAAGGCGGATAAGGGGACTTGAACCCCCGGCTTCCAGAACCACAACCTGGCACTCTAACCAACTGAGTTATACCCACCATTTTACGGCTTATCGGACTTGAACCGATACTCTAGGCTAAGAAACAGATTTTAAGTCTGACGTGTCTACCGCTTTTCACCAAAGCCGTTAACGGAAAAGGGATTCGAACCCCCGACATATGGGGTATGATCCCAACGTTCTAACCACTGAACTACACCGCTATTAATTTAAGATGGATAGGGGTAGAGGGTGTCGAACCCCCGACAACACGCTTGTAAGGCGCGTACTCTACCGCTGAGTTATACCCCTGTTAACAAATCCTTTACGGGAATTGAACCCGCGTTTTTGCTGTGAAAAAGCAATGTCCTAACCGCTAGACGAAAAAGACAAAAACAATTAATTGTTTGTGCTTGCGCTGATATAGCTAGGGGTTCGGCGGGACTTTAAAGCATCCCCATCAAACTCAAGACCCACCAGTTAACACGCTAATCTTGAGTTTGACACCCACAGGATAACGAATAACATCTAAAATTTTTAGTAAAACTGAAGCACTTGTACTAAAAAAACAAAATTGATAGCCGTACTCGATTAATTCATACTGCTCCTTAGACTTCTTACTACCCAAAGGCGCCCGTATTAACGTAAATCGCTTAATATTAGTGGGTAACCCCTGACAGGTTGGGTTTAATGGCAAAACACTGCGCCATTTTTTTAAATTTATCTTATTTGTTGACCTAACCCAAATTTTACATTTGTAGCCGGAGGTTGGTTTATCGCTACTAATTAACCGCATATAAAAGGGGTATATATAAAGAGAATTAACTGTTCTTTTCTCTTAGAAAAGAGTGCCGGGATTAGTACGGGTCAGCTGAAGGTCTTACAACCCTTACACCTCCCGCCTATCAAAGTGGTAGTCTTCCACCCCCGTATGAAAATTTAAATTGAGGCGAGGTTCTTGCCTATATGGTCAATTATCTCTTCTCGATGTAGCTACCCGGCTTGCCCCTTTGGGAACAGCCGAAACACCAGGGATCAAGTTTTCCCGGTCCTCTCGTACTAAGGTCTAATCCTCCCAATTTTCAAACACCTGCAGGAGATAGGGACCAAACTGTCTCACGACGTTCTAAACCCAACTCACGTACCACTTTCGTCGGCGAACAGCCGAACCCTTGGAACCTTTTTCAGCTCCAGGATGTGATGAGTCGACATCGAGGTGCCAAACGAACCCGTCGATAGGAGCTCTAGAGATTCATTAGCCTGTTATCCCCGGCGTACCTTTTATCCATTGCGCGATGGCCCATCCACGTAGAACCACCGGATCACTATGACCGACTTACGTCCCTGATCGAAATGTCTTCCTTTCAGTCAAGCAGGCTTATACCATTGTGCTCTTCTTTTCTTGACAGAAAATGAACCTACCATTGCATACCTCCGTTACTCTTTAGGAGGTGACCGCCCCAGTCAAACTACCAAATACACACTGTCCTTAAAAAGTAAGTAAAACAATATTTCAGGGGGTGGTATTTCACTGTCGCATTAACTGTTTTCTGGCGAAAAGATATCATTTGCTCCCACCTATACTACACTTTAAAATTTGTTTTACAATATATATTTATAGTAAAGGTGCACGGGGTCTTTCCGTCCAACTGCAGGATGACCGCATCTTCACGATCTTTGTAATTTCACTGAGTCCCTGTTGGAGACAGTGGGGAAGTCGTTACACCATTCATGCAGGTCGGAACTTACCCGACAAGGAATTTCGCTACCTTAGGACCGTCATAGTTACAGCCGCCGTTTACTGAGGTTTAACATTCGTGCGAATACACAAAAGATTACCCTACCAGCACCGGGCAGGTGTCAGCCCCTATACATCCTCTTACGAGTTAGCAGAGACCTGTGTTTTTATTAAACAGTCGCTACCCCTCATTACGTGCCAAAATTGGCTGCTTGCGCAGCCAATTTCCCTCCTTATCCCAAAGTTACGGAGTCAATTTGCCGAGTTCCTTCAACAGGGTTATCTCACGGCCTTAGTGCGCTTACACCAGTCCACCTGTGGCGGTTTAAGGTACGGTATTAACGGAGTGCCTATTTCTTGGAAAAAAAAATCTACGTAGAAACTGTATTCTAAATAGGGTGAATTTTACGTCAGCAACTCCTTACAGTTAAAACTTACCCATTACCCAAATCATTGGATCAAAAGCTTAGGGACCGTTTATAAACCGACCCGGTTGTACCTTAGATCGGAAACCTTAGACTTTCGGCCACAACGCTTTGACGTTGTTTTATGCTACTCATGCAAGTATTCTCACTTCCGATATCTCCACTACAACCTTACAATTGAGCTTCTTAAACTACGGAACGTTCTGCTACCAAAGATAAAATTTTATCTTTCTAAAGTTTCGGTAATAGTTTTAAGCCCTCAGAATTAATGGGACATATTTTCTAGACCAGTGAGCTATTACGCTATCTTTAAAGGGTGGCTGCTTCCAAGCCTACCTCCTGGTTGTCTTGGAAGATAAGTCACCTTTTTCACTGAAACTATTTTGTGGACCTTAACTTTTAGTCTGGGCTGTTTCCCTCTTGAACACGAATCTTAGCATTCGTGTTCTGTCTACCCTAAATAAAACAACTGGTATTCGGAGTTTGCCGGAGCTTAGTAAAATATAATATCCCCCTTGCTCGCACAGTGCTCTACCCCCAGCTCTCTGTATTAGGATGCTCTACTTAAATAGATTTCGCAGAAATCCAGCTATAACCGACTTTGATTGGCCTTTCACCCCTAAACTCAAATCATCCCAGTATTTTGCCACACACACGGGTTCGGCCCTCCAAAGAATATTTCTATTACAATATCAGCCTGCTCAAGTTTAGATCAGTCGGTTTCGGGTACTTGGCAAAGGACTATAACCGCCTGTTATAACTCGATTTATCTTCGCTTTCGTTTGTATCAACTTAAGCTTGCCCATTGCCAAGATTCACTCGCCCATTATACAAAAGGTAGGCCGTTGTAAATTAAATTACTTCGACTCAAACATGAAATTTCAGGATCTTTGCACTGTCAAAACTTCTATTTCACCTTTCCCTCACGGTACTTGTTCACTATCGGTGAGTAATTTAATCGTAGGCTTTGAGGGTGGTCCCCCATTTATCGGACAAGGTCAACTTGACTCATCTTACTTAATACCAACCAAAAATTTAAGGCCCTACAGGACTAACACCTTCTATGGATTTTCAAGCCCCAACAATCTTTGGTTTTATGCCTATATCGTGTTCGCTCACCACTACTAACGACCTCTCGGTTGATTTTTGTTAACTTAAGGGTACTGAGATGTTTCACTTCCCCTTGTATAATCTGATAAAACAGCGAACCTTGTGGTTCTAATTTGTCAACATAGGGATATTGGGATCACAAATACTTAAATTTACCCCAATTATTTCGTGAGTTACGCCTATAATAAATACTCCCAAGGCATCCATTTCATGCTAAAAACAATATAT